AATAGAATGCCTGAAAAAGGATTATCCTGATAGGATAAATAATATAGGTAACATCTATTTCTATTATATTCCTCAGCCGATTAGCTGAAACTAATGATATCAAAAATCATCGTGCATTAACACCTGAGTATAGGAAATACTTAGTTAAAAAGTAAGCTAAGACAAGCTCATGGGTTCATACCTCATATATGGAATACATCCCTTTTTTAATTAAATTAAATTCATCTTACATCTTATTCTTATTGGTCCTAGTATCAAGACTAGTCTTAATTTCAGGATCAACATCCTGATTGGGGATTTGAGTGGGTTTAGAAATGAACTTTCTATCATTCTTACCTCTACTAACAAGAAGAGAAAACTTTTCTAAATCATCAAGTTCCTTAAAGTACTTCATAGTCCAAAGATTAGGGACAATTCTTCTACTTATCTCAATTATTCTAATTCTTTGATCATCCCCCAAAACAATAGAATTACAAAATTTATCTCTAACCATAAGTCTCTTATTAAAGCTAGGCTCAAGACCCTTTCACCTATGGACTCCTAGAATTATAGAAAACCTAAGATGATTTAGATGTTTTATTATATTAACTATACAAAAATTAGGTCCTCTGATTGCCCTCAGAAATTTAATAAAGATAAAACTAATAATTTGAATTATCTTAATAAATTTAATAGTCGGAACTTTAGGTTCTCTAAATCAAAATTCACTTCGAAAACTCATAGGATATTCATCAATCACACATACAGGTTGAATTCTAACAGGAATAATCGAAGGAATTAATTGCTGAATATTTTATTTTATCATTTACTCAATTCTTAATTTAACTCTAATTTTAACCTTCTATTTTATAAATGTTTCATTTATCAATCAATGAACAAGTATTTTTATAAAACCCTCTCAGAAACTATGAATAATCTCATGTTTCCTCTCAATGAGAGGATTCCCACCTATAATTGGATTTTATCCAAAATGACTAATCCTAGAAAATACAATGATTACTAACTCCCACCTAATTACTAGAATCTTAATCTTATCCTCCCTAATCTCTCTATTTATTTATTTACGAATTTCCTTTAGCTTACTCTTGATTTATTCATCTTCCATAAAAATAAACATATGAAAATCCTACCCTATAAACAATCTTATTAGAATTGGATGAGTGCAGGTCATCCTAATAATTGTCCTACCTGTTATAATATAAGATTTTAAGTTAAAGAAACTATTAACCTTCAAAGTTAAAATTAAAAACATATTTAAATCTTAATATTCCATAACTTCAGAATTGCATTCTAATATCATAATTTGACTATAAGACCTAATAGGAGGAACTTCTGTCCATAAATAAATTTACAATTTACTGTCTACTTTCAACCACCCTATTCGCGAAAATGATTTATGTCAACTAATCACAAAGATATTGGAACTCTTTACTTAATCCTCGGGATATGATCAAGAATACTGGGAACTTCCTTAAGAATGATCATTCGTACTGAACTAGGACAACTTAACTCATTTCTTAGAAATGATCAAATCTATAATGTTATAGTAACAGCTCATGCTCTCGTAATGATTTTCTTTATAGTAATACCCATCCTTGTAGGAGGATTCGGGAATTGGTTGGTCCCAATAATAATCGGAGCCCCAGATATAGCCTTCCCACGATTAAATAACATAAGATTCTGATTACTTCCTCCATCTCTTGTACTATTAATTAGTAGATCATTTATTGGATCTGGGGCTGGAACCGGATGAACTGTGTACCCTCCCCTATCAAGTTATACTTTCCACAGCTCCAGAGCTGTAGATTTAACAATTTTTTCACTTCACCTAGCTGGAATTTCCTCTATTCTAGGAGCACTAAATTTAATTACCACAATCTTAAATATACGTTCCATTGGTATATCAATGGAAAAAACTCCCCTATTTGTTTGATCAATCTTAATTACTTCACTACTTTTATTACTCTCCTTACCTGTACTAGCAGGTGCTATCACTATATTATTAACTGATCGTAACTTCAATACCTCCTTCTTTGACCCCTCCGGAGGAGGAGATCCTATTTTATATCAGCATTTATTTTGATTCTTCGGTCACCCAGAAGTTTACATTCTAATTCTACCAGGATTCGGAATCATTTCTCACTCCATTTGTCAAGACAGAGGCAAAAGTGAAACTTTTGGGACATTAGGTATAATTTATGCTATATTATCTATTGGATTACTTGGGTTCGTTGTCTGAGCTCACCATATATTCACAGTAGGAATAGATGTTGATACACGAGCTTACTTTACTGCCGCTACAATAACTATTGCAGTACCTACAGGTATTAAGATCTTCAGATGATTAGCCACACTATATGGAACAACTTGAAAAATAACCCCTTCTATCTTATGGGCACTAGGCTTTATTTCCCTATTTACAATAGGAGGTATAACTGGATTAATTCTAGCAAATTCTTCCTTGGATATTTTACTACACGATACATATTATGTAGTAGCTCACTTCCACTATGTACTATCTATAGGTGCTGTATTTGCCATCTTTAGAGGTTTCAATTTATGATACCCCCTTATTACAGGACACTCTCTTAATAGAGAATGAATAAAAATTCACTTTTTCTCTACCTTTATTGGAGTTAATATAACCTTTTTCCCACAGCATTTCTTAGGGTTAAGAGGAATACCACGTCGGTATTCAGATTATCCAGATTACTATCTATCTTGAAATACTATCTCCTCACTTGGTTCAATGATCACATTTATAAGAACAATATGATTAATTTTTATTATTTGAGAAAGATTAGTTAGAACACGAACAATCCTATTCCCCAAAAATCCTAATTCATCCCCAGAATGAGTACATAATACCCCCCCCTCGAACCACTCATATGTAGAATTACCCATTATCAATATATTCTAGTATGGCAGATTAGTGCAATGAATTTAAGCTTCATTTAAAAAGTATTTCTTTTACTAGAAATAATAACCTGAAGAAACTTACTTTTACAAGATAGCAATAACCCAGCTACAGAGCAACTAATTTTATTTCATAATCAAACACTAGTCATCACCATAGTAATTACTATTTTCCTAATCTACCTTATCATATCTTCTACATATAATAAATTATGTAATCGGAACATAAATGAAAACCAACTCCTAGAGACAATTTGGACTATCATTCCTATATTTATCCTTATTCTTATCGCTTTCCCATCCATCAACCTACTATATTTAATAGATGAAATTACAAAACCCTCCTTAACAATCAAAGTAATAGGCCATCAATGATATTGAACATATGAATACTCTGACTTTAATAACAACGAAGTAAGCTCTTATTTAAAACCCTCTACAAATTTAATATTGAGAGAATACCGCCTATTAGAAGTTAACAGACAATTAATATTACCTCTAGAAGTAATAACGCGTATAATTGTAAGTTCAGATGATGTGCTTCATTCATGGGCTATTCCATCCTTAGGAATTAAAATTGATGCAGTCCCAGGACGACTCAATCAAGTAGGACTTTATATAGAACGACCAGGAACTTTTTATGGCCAATGTTCAGAAATTTGTGGAATTAATCACAGATTCATGCCTATTTGCATTATAAGACTACCCGCAAGAGACTTTTTAACTCAAATAATAATATTAACCAAATTATCAAGTGACTGAATAAAGTAATGGTCTCTTAAACCACATCATAGTATATATATACTCTTGATAGAAAATTAGTTTATTAAAACACTTATTTGTCAAGTAAGAATAATCATTTTGATATTTTCTAATCCCTCAAATATATCCTTCCCAACCACTAATTATAATATTATGCTTCACCATAATTATCCTAATAGTTATATCTAAGACCTACTTTACTAAAACACCCAAAACAAATACATCCTCCCAAAAAACCCAACCTAAATTAAAATGATAAGTAGTCTTTTCTCTTCCTTTGACCCAACAACTATTTTCAATTCCCAACTCAATTGAATAGTAATTATAATTACATTAGTTTTGATTCCGCTAAATTATTGAATTATTCTATCTCCCCTTCATACCCTATGAAATACTTTACAATTACTCATTCATCAAGAATTAAAAAAACTCCTCGCTTATAAATATATGGGTTCAACTCTAATAATAGTAACACTTTTCATGATTATTCTATTAAATAACCTCATAGGTTTATTTCCCTATGTATTTACTAGAACAAGACATGCTACCCTCCCTATAATTATATCCTTCCCCCTTTGACTTTCATTCATGTTATTTGGTTGATTAAAAACAACTAATAAAAAATTTACCCACTTGGTTCCTGAAGGAACCCCGAGCTACCTAATACCATTCACTGTATTAGTAGAAACTCTAAGAAACATTATTCGTCCAGGAGCTATTACCTTACGACTCATAACAAACATAACAGCAGGACATTTTCTAATTACACTCTTGGGTAATAATTTCCCCACCCTAGATAAACTCTTCCTACCCGTTATAGTACTAATACAATCAATACTTATTATATTTGAAACTATAGTATCATATATTCAAGCCTATGTATTCACAATTCTCATTGGCCTTTACTTTGAGGAATAAATAAATGAAACGCCTAATTAACCACCCATTCCATTTAGTTGATACAAGACCATGACCAATTGTTATCTCCATTAATTTAATAAGATTAATAGTAGGAATTCTCCAATGAATACAAATAATAGATAAAACCTTATTGATAATAAGATTAACTCCCCTCCTATTAACTATATTCCAATGATGACGAGATATTAATCGAGAAAGTACTTACCAAGGTAAACATACCATTCAAGTACAGATTGGGTTAAAATTAGGAATAATACTATTTATCCTATCCGAAATCATATTTTTCCTATCTTTCTTCTGAAGATATTTCCATGCAAGATTATCACCATCACATGAAAGTGGATTAATTTGACCCCCGACTAGAATTATTACTTTTGATCCCATAAGAATACCTCTTCTTAATACAATAATTCTTCTTTGTTCAGGAATAACTATTACTTGAAGACACTTTAATATAATTTCAAACAACATAATATCCTCACAAAACAATCTCCTGATTACTATCCTCCTAGGAATATATTTTACCACAATTCAAATATATGAATATTTTCAAGCCCCCTTTTCTTTAAGAGACGGAATTTATGGTTCAGTTTTCTTTATAATAACCGGATTTCATGGTTTCCACGTAATTATTGGAACATGCTTCCTTATTACTTGCTGAATACAGTTGAAGGCAAAACACCTCACGCATACTCATCACCTAGGATTTGAATTATGCGCATGATACTGACACTTTGTAGATATCGTGTGACTAATACTATTTGTTTCTATTTACTGATGAGGTAAATTTTTCCTAGTATATAAGTACATTTAACTTCCAATTAAAAAGTCTCATAAGAAGAAGAAAAAATATTAATATTTACTTGCTTAACGGTAATTAATTCCTCTATCCTTTTAATTTTAGTGACACTTATAATCCTTTTATTTAAGAAATCACATCTCCAAATAGAGAAAAATTCCCCATTTGAATGTGGATTTGAACCTATAGAATCTGCCCGAATTCCCTTTTCTATTCATTTCTTCCTAATTGGCATTATATTCCTAGTCTTTGATATCGAAATTGTATTAATTATACCTCTCATATTAATTTCAACCCTAATCAATATAAAAGTTCTCCTAATCTCAAGATTTACCCCAATTTTTATTTTACTATGAGGATTATTTCACGAATGAAATTACCAATCTCTTAATTGAACAAGATTGGATCATAGTTAAATATAACATCTAAATTGCTATTAGAAAGCATCACTTGATTGATCTAAATAAGAATTAAACATTCAGTTTCGACCTGAATTTAGAGAAATTATTTCTCCTTATTTTATTAGTTGAAGCCAAACAGAGAGGCACCTTATTGTTAATGAAGTAAATGATTTAATTAATCCAATTAAAAGAAAAACAACAGAAAAAAGCTGCTAACTCTTTCTCAAGCAATTATTAATTGCTTTTTTCTTATTAAGTTAGTTTAAATAAAACATCTTATTTTCAATAAGAAAACAAGATTTTATTCTTACTTAATAACCCTTAATCAATAATGAATATCTTAGTATCTTCAATACCATGCTTAATAAATCAAGCTCAAAGATTAAATCCAAATAATAAATAAACAGATCAAAACTAGAAGTCAAACTAATACTAACTTAGCAGAATTGAATCCTAAAGAATAAATCTTTACCAAATAAAATAGTAAAAATTTAATAGTCCCACGAGGTCCATAACTCTCCAGCCAACCCTTATCTAAACAAAAATTAACAAAAAAAGAATGATTAATAAAAAATAAACTTACTCACTTGAACAATCTAGGTATAAACCACATAAAGCCTCCTAAATTATTACTAAAAATATTTAACTTACCCCAAGTAAACTGGAATAATATTAAGTACTCTAAAACAATTAATATCCCTAAACCAAATAAAACCAAAGGGAAACTTTTAATAAATAAAGGTAAGATAATAAATCTTGGCTTTCTCAAGACCAGTCAAAATAAACCTCTGCCCCCAACTACAGTAACAACAGAAAGAAGTAAAATTCTAAAAAAACCCCCCCCCTCTTCCTTCCCAACCAAAAAAAGAGTTATAGATGTACCCTGAGTAGTAAGAGAATATAAAATTAATCGGAAAGTATAAATAACAGTCAAACAGGCAGAAAAATAAAATATAGTAAATACTCCCAAATTAAAGCCCCCCATTCTAATAAATTCTATAATTCAATCCTTAGAATAATACCCAGACAAAAAAGGAAAACCACATAAAGAAAGTCTAGAAATACAGAAACAGGCAGAAACAAAAGGATATGATAAGAAAACCAAACCGACTGATCGTATATCCTGGGCTCCCTTCATAACCATGAATATAGATTCCCACACAAAGAAATATGAGAGATTTAAACAAAGCATGAGTTAACAAATGAAAAAAACATAGTCTGGGAAACCCAATTAATAAGCATCTTATTATAAGTCCAAGCTGTCTTAAAGTAGATAAAGCTACAACCCTCCTCATGTCATATTCTGTTAATGCAGAAAATCCTGACATAATTATGGTTAATAAAGCTAATAAAAGAAATAACTCACACTCCAATTGCTCTAAACTAGAATAAAACCGAATTATTAAATAAACTCCTGCTGTAACTAAAGTAGAAGAATGAACTAAAGCAGATACAGGAGTAGGTGCTGCCATAGCAGCAGGCAATCATGAAGAAAATGGAATTTGTGCTCTCCTAGTAAAACTAGCAACTAAAACAAAATAAGAAACATATCTTATAAAAGACGAATCAGAATAAAAAAAATAATGTCAACAACCACAATTCAATATTCAACAGATACCAATAATCAAAAAAGCATCTCCTAATCGATTAACTAAAACTGTCAACATTCCCGCCCTATGGGAATTATTATTCTGAAAATAAATTACTAGACAATAAGAAATCAATCCAAGCCCATCTCAACCTAACAAAATACCTACAAGACTAGGTCTTATAATCAACATAAGTATCGAAAAAACAAAACCTATTACTAAAATAAAAAACCGATTCAAATACAAATCTTGACTTAAATAATCTTGACTATAAAAAATAACAGAACCAGAAATAAAACAAACTACTCCAATAAATATTAAGGATATTCAATCCAAAATAATAGTATAACTCAATATTCTAGAATTTATACAAAGAATCAATCATTCTAAAAAAATAACCTTACCCTCAATAAAAAAAAAGACTCCCAACCCGAAAGACAAAAAACTCAAACTTATAAGAAATAAAAACCCTAATCAATAATATAAAAATGATAACATAATCCAAAGTCCGTATGACATCCCTGACATCACAAATCAAGATTTTAATTAAACTATTTGAATAAAGATAATATAATTCAATCAAAATTAATAAATTTAAGGGAAGCCAATGCAAAATAAGAAGTATAAATTCACATCTAGACACGGAACTAAAGCTTTTCACCCCAGAATAAAACTTTCCATGTTGAGAAGAAGAAAATAAGTATAAGCTATAAGCCCCCCCCAAAAAACATCCTATTATTAACAAAGGAACTCTCAAAAAACTCCAAGACACAATGCCTATCCCTAAAAAAACTTCCCCAATTAAATTCAAACTAGGAGGACTTGCCATATTTGAAGAACAAAATAAAAACCAAAATATAGATAAAGAAGGGAATAATCTCAAAACCCCCCGATTCAATAATAATCTTCGTCTTCCCAATCGCCCATAAGAAATATTTGACAAACAAAACAAACCAGAAGAACATAAACCATGTCCAATCATTATAACTAGAGAGCCTGTAAACCCCCATTGTCTAAAACTTATAATACCTGACACAACATACCCTATATGTGCAACTGATGAATAGGCAATAAGAAGTTTCATGTCAACTTGCATTAAACAAAAACACCCAACCAATCATCCCCCCACAATTCCTACTAAGAACCAAGGCAAAAGCACACTCCTACTAATAAAACCAACTAACCCAAATATACGTATTAAACCATAACCACCCAACTTTAACAAAACCCCAGCCAAAATCATAGAACCTCTCACTGGAGCTTCTAAATGAGCCCTTAAAAGCCAAAGATGAAAACCAAACAAAGGAATCCTAATTAAAAAAGCAAGAATTAATCCATAATACACAACTAAAGAAAAACCACCCCTAAAAGTAAAGAACATAAAACCTCTACAATGAATGAAATTAATCCAGAAAATAATTAACAGTAAAGGTAAAGAACCTACGAGAGTATAGATTAACAAATATAAAATAGATGTTAACCGCTCTGGCTGATATCCTCAACCCACAATTAAAAACATAGTAGGAATTAAACTTCTTTCAAAGAAAAAATAAAACAAAAATAAATTATAACTACAAAAAACAAAAAGAAGAACCATAAGCAAACAAAGAATAAGAAAAGAAAACAGAACTGATCTAGTCTTAAACCAATTAACGCCCATTCTAGACATAAATATCAATATTTTAATTCACACTCCTAAAATTAGTAAATCAGCTGAAATATAATCAACTCCCCATTCATAACTCAATATACAAAAATAATCAAAAAAAGAAATACTGGAAAATAAAAATAAGATCAAAAATAATAAATAACATATTAACTCTCATCACAAATTCAAAAAACAAAACAAAAATAAGGAAAGAAGAAACACTATATACCTTAACATAACATCTCTAACCCATAAACATAGTCGTTTCCTCGCCCCCGCATAAAAGACACGAGTAGACAAAGACCTAAAACACCTTCGCAAACAACAAAAATAAGAAATACTAAATATAAATAAGACTCTGAATAATAAAAAGATAAATAAAAAATAATTGCCAAAAACAAACCTAAATTACATCTCTCTAAACTCAATAAAGCTAGTAAAATATGTTTACGTAAAATACAAAACCCGATCAATCTTGATAATACCACCCAAAAAATATTGAATAAAAAAAAATCCATGATCAGCCTAAGTAGTTTAAATAAAACACTAATTTTGTAAATTAATAATACATTCAGTCTTAAGCTTCAATAAGAAGTATAAACACTTTTTATTAATCCCCAAAATTAATGTTTTAAATAAACTACTTACTGAACATAATTAAACTAATACTAACTACTTGTCATATAACCCTCTCAACTAACTTCATATTTACAACACACCCTTTAATTATGGGATATATTTTGCTATTACAAACTGTAATTACCTGTTTATTAGTCAATTATATTCAAAGATCAAATTGAATTGCGTTCGTAACCTTCTCATTAATTATGGGAAACATATTAATTATGTTCCTCTATGTAGTTAGACTAGCCTCCAATGAGGTTATTAAATCAACCTCCTTCATACCCCACATGAAATCACTACTCCTAATAATTATATTAGTAATAATACCAGGAGTATGGATCAAAACCCACTCATTAGAAATAATTAACAACTCATTAACTCTCCAGCTCCCAGTCGTAGAAACCAACCTACTAGCAAAAATATTCTACCACAACAGAAGAACATTAGTGATCATTTTAATATTAATACTATTCTTTAGATTATGTTCAACCGCTTTACTTACAACCATCCATGAAGGTCCAATGCGTCCTATAAACTAATGTACAAACCCAATCGTCACAAGAATATCATACTAAAAATACTTAATAATTCCCTTGTAGACCTTCCTACCCCATCTAACATTTCATTATGATGAAACTTTGGATCTTTACTAGGAGCATGCTTAATAATACAAATAATTACAGGAATTATTATCTCAATACATTACTGCTCAGATCCCCAATTAACTTTCATTAGAATAATAAATATATTAAGAAACGTAAACATAGGAACTTTATTTCGTTATATACACGCTAACGGAGCGTCACTATTGTTTATTTGTTTATATATTCACACAGGACGAGGATTATACTATATATCATACAAGATAACAAAAACATGAATTATAGGTACAATAATCCTTATAGGGATAATAGCAACCGCTTTCTTAGGATATGTCTTACCCTGAGGACAAATATCTTTTTGAGGAGCCACTGTAATTACAAATCTACTCTCCACAATTCCATATGTTGGAAATCAATTAGTTAATTGATTATGGGGCGGATTTGCCATTAGAAAGCCCACCTTAATACGATTCTTCACATTACATTTTGCGCTCCCCTTCCTAATAAGAATAATAGTAATAATACACTTACTTTTATTACATACAACAGGATCAAGTAATCCACTTGGATTAAATAGAAATAGTGACAAGATCCCCTTCCACCCTTTCTTTTCAAGAAGGGATAGAATGGGTCTCATAATTATATTATCTACTCTCATCATATTCAACCTTCTATTTCCCTTAACACTTTTTGATCCCGATAACTTCACACCAGCAAACCCCCTATCTACACCAGTACATATCCAACCAGAATGGTATTTCCTGTTTGCTTACGCAATCTTACGGTCCATTCCTAACAAGCTAGGTGGCGTAATCGCTCTAATCAGAGCAATTATAATTTTAATAGTTCTACCTGTAACCAACAAAAGAAAATTTAAAATAAAAAGATTCTACCCAGTCAATAAAATAATATATTGATTATTCAGAACTAATTTAATTCTACTAACATGAATTGGTGCCAACCCAGTTGAAGACCCATTTGTACAAATGGGTCAACTTATAACTTACATCTACTTCTCATACTTTATTATTAACCCCATCATTATATGATGATGAGACAATATAACAAAATAGTTAAGAAACTTAAGACAAGTGTATACTTTGAAAGTATAAAATAAAAGTTTAATCCTTTTATTAACTCTACTTATCATAATGAAAATCAATAGAACATAACTCAGGGATATAAAAAAAACAAGTATATTCAAAGAGATAGGTAAATATACCCTCCATGCCAATCCCATTAGTTTATCATAACGATAACGAGGAAAACTACCTCGAACCCAAATAAATAAATACATAATAAATACTCTATTCAAGAAAAATATAAAAGAACTCATATTCCCTCCTAAAAAAAGCATGTCAAGAACCAATCTAACAAACATAATTCTAGAATATTCACTCATAAAAATAAAAGAAAATCCCCCTCCTCTATACTCAATATTAAATCCAGAAACCAATTCCGATTCACCCTCAGCAAAATCAAAGGGAGAACGATTTGTTTCCGCAAAAAGAGACGTTATTAAAATAAAAGTCAAAGGAGATATAAAAACAATAAACCATACATATAATTGTCTAACAGACAATTCAAGAAGATTAAAACTCTGAATCAAAAACACCACACTTATTAAAACAATAATTATATTAACTTCATAAGAAATAGTTTGCGCCACTCCGCGCAAACTACCAAGCATTCCATAAACAGAATTAGAAGATCAACCAAAAGCCAACAGGACATAAACATTAATTCTAGAAACACAAACAAAATAAAGTAATCCATACATAAACGTTCTCATTAAAAAAAAGAAAGGATAAACTAACCAAAGCATAAGAGATAAAATTATCCCTAATATAGGAGCATGAAGATAAACCCCATAATTAGAAACCAAGGGACGAATAAACTCCCTACTAAATAATTTAATAGCATCACCAAAAGGTTGTATAATCCCTAAATAACCTAACTTATTAGGACCTTTACGCCCCTGTAAATATCCTAAAACCCTTCGCTCAAAAAGAGTGAAGAAGGAAACCTCAACTAAAACAATAACAATCAATAATAAAAAACACAAATAATAAATTACTAGTTGTGTAAAACACCTATGTAAATTCTAAATTTACTACACTACTTAAATCTCTGCCAAACTAGATACAAGAAAACAAAATAAATAAAAATAACTTCCTCATCCAAGGTCCTTTCGTACTATTAGATAATCTTAATTAAAGGATAGAAACCAACCTGGCTCACACCGGTCTGAACTCAGATCATGTAAGATTTTAAAAGTCGAACAGACTTAAACATTAAAAAACTACCCCTAATATTTACCTTAATCCAACATCGAGGTCGCAATCTTATCTATCGATTTGAACTCCACAGACAAATTACGCTGTTACCCCTAAGGTAACTTATCTATTAATACATAATAAAGGATCAAAAAGAAATTAAATATAATTAAAGAAAAATAAAGAAGTTAAACAAATTCTTTAGTCACCCCAACTAAAATATAAATCATACCAACTCATAACCTCATATCTAAATAAAATCAACAAAATAAAATTAAAGTTCTATAGGGTCTTCTCGTCCCACTAAATTATTAAAGCCTTTTAACTCAATTATTAAATTCAAACATAATAAGAGAAAAAAGTTAACCCCTCATCTAACCATTCATTCAAGACTCCATTTAAAAGACTAATTATTATGCTACCTTTGCACGGTCAAAATACCGCAGCCATTTAAATAATCATAGGGCAGGCCTGACCTTAAATACAATCAAAAGGACATGTTTTTGATAAACAGGTGAAGATTAAATTTGCCGAATTCTACTCCCCTAACTAACATATATTTACTTATTTAATCATTATATCTACATTTTACCAAATTAAAAAAAATCACCAGATAAACATGTTAAATAAAAACAAATAACTATTACCAGAAACCTAGTCATAACACAATATAAAAATGGACACTTCTAATCCTACTGAACGTCAATATTCTTAATATTATAACTTCCACCCAGAGCTTACCCCCTCAATGAAAAGAGCCAGATCCAATTCTAAAATAAATACTCAATTGTTATAAAACTCCTAGATTAAATCAAATTTTCCAATAACCAGATATAAAAGTATGAATATCATCTCAATTCTAACAAAACAATTAAAAATAATAATATAACATTAACTTCCATAGTCCATTAGATCCCTCTTCTTCGGGATATAAATTAGCCATCCTTAAATTAAATTAACCCTAATACAAAAGGTACTAACAGAAACTATACTTTTAATTTAATATAAAATAAGCCCTTACAGAAACTCAATCCTAAATCATTTCAATATAAACTCAAACCACTAATCAATTCTAAAAAAATAAAAAAACAAAAAAATAAATTCTAATAATCAAATTGACTAGATTAATTGTCTAGCTCCTTATTTGTGTAAAAAATAAATTAATAAATAAACTCAACTTGTAAACCAACTACACCTTCCAGTACAATTACTGTGTTACGACTTGTCTCACATAAATAAAAGAGAATGACGGGCGATATGTACATAATTCAGAACTAATTCAAAAACATAATTAAAAATAAATTACTTTTAAATCCAATTTAAGTTAAAATCACTACCAATAACATCCAATATTAATATAAATGTAACCCATTACTCCTTTAATATAAGCTGCACCTAGACCTGATTCTTATAATATAAATATAATAAAGTAATTCTCCCAAAACATTAAATAAACAGAGGTATACAAACATAATAATCAAAGTAAAATTAACCGTGGAATATCGCTTAAAGAACAGGTTCCTCTAAGAAGGAAGAAAATTACCGCCAACTTAGTTTAATTTCAGGAACATTTCCAAAACTACTAAGATAATATTAATACACTCTTAATAATAGGGTATCTAATCCTAGTTTAAAGAAAAGTTTATTATTTACAAAACCCCAAGAACCAAAAAGTAAATCAAGATTTCACCCTCTAATTAAACTAAACCATAAACCTAAATGAGAAAATTAAATAATTAACTAAAAATTATTACTTATTCACTAAGTTTAACCGCAACTGCTGGCACTCCTTTTAGTTAGAACTCATAAAACAACTAATTCAGAAATCACTCCATAAATAAAATTACTTGCTGCCCATCCTGCCCCGGGAAAATTCAGCCTGCCCCGAAAGTACCACTAAAATAAGCATACAAGATTGCTTGTTCATAATAAAAAAGACCCTAATAATCCAGGAATCAATGACACCTAACTCGACGGTGAACCCAGCTCCCTCCGGTCGCTGGTATATCCTCATTCTCCTAGAATTACCCTGTCTACCCCTACATTTCCCCTCCTTTTCTATTACTAATCACGAATCTGTAGTGCTATAGATATATTTATACATATGTCTATTCATGGTATATAAGTGGATATGATATATAGGTATTAGTGTATATACATTAAATTCTTTAGATATAATTAAATGGTTACATATTCTATTAAATTACAGATGTAATTGTACAAATAATTACCTTATTATTAGCCCCCAGGCTATTTCTGGAACATAACTAATACGTTAATTGAGCAACAAGGAATTGGCCTTCTTTTTTTTTACTTCTTTTCTTTTCTAGTCCTAGAAAAGAAGCAAACAGCGAATTCTTATTATTATGTAGCAGAGTTTATATAAAGGAAAACTATTAATTATATTTTCTTGAGCAAGACTTGAATGCACAAATGAAAATTACTAGAAAGTTGTGCTTAACATAGATAATTTTAGATGCCGTTATATTACAGATACTAATGCTACCTCTTAATCTAATGTTTCTATTCCTGGAACATAAGATTTTACTATAAGGGGAATAATGGAATTCCCCAACAACTAAGCTTTTCCATCAAAAAGTGAGTAAAAAAATAACTTTTTTATTCTTTATTTTTAAAATCCCATAATACTAATTATGAGATTATAATAAATTAAAATCCATCCAGATTATTTCTAACTTCATGGGCAAAATATTTATTTTTATCCAAAAATTTGCCCGAGGTTTTAGAAAGAAGGATCCCATGATCCAAGCGAGTCTCTGAGGATAATTAGTTTAATAAAATTCAACACCTGAAGTCCTTATCTATAAGGACATTATTGAAATCATAATGATATTTTAACTTAACTGCTGGGAAGTTAAAAGAAATGCAACTTACTAAAACAATAAATTAGAAACTTAACTATATTAACGGAAATATTAAATTAATTTATTAAAATAAATTAATTTAAGTTTCTAACTCAACTATCCAATAATAATGTTATTATTAGAATAATGAAGTATGTACGTTCATACGCTTACTTCTTTTCTAAGCCTAGAAAAGAAAAGAAGTAAAAAAATAAAAAAGAGCCTTTAATATTCTATATTAACATGTTAATTTCTCGACTCAGCTAAACATCTTTAGCTTCTTTTTACCTTAGGACGGGACTCATCTCCCTCTTTACTTTGTAGATTTACATGTGTAATTTATAAAGAGATAAATATAAACATGTGAGTATAACTGTGTACTATGTATGTA